CTCTACATTCTTCGTGATATAGCTCGATATAGGATTTATGGGGGAATTACTTATAAATAGATTTTGTGCAACAGCCCTTCCTATCTGATAGAAAAGCATCCCATGATCTGGAACCGATCTTACCTTGGCTCGGAACTGCCAAGTTTGGCTATGAAGAGCAGATCGAATTATATTAGTGTCTACCATTGATTTCTTCTGTGTAATACTAATTGATAGGGCCGCATTAGTAAGTGCTACAACCTCTTCTATAGTGGAACCCATGCGTATGGACCCGAATCCCTTAGTATGGGGCATTTCCTTTTCCAAGTGAAATCCCCTAGTATATGAAAGAGTGAAAAAGAACTTTCGTTGTTGTGGAATAAGAAGTCTTCGTATCTTAATGCATGTATGTAACCTATTCGGGGCTATTAGAGCGGGATCCACTTTTTGCGGAATATGGGTCGAAGCAATAACAAGACTATTTTGAGTGGAAGATCTTTCACAATCCCTGGAGAGATGGTTCACTAATAGACCGAGGGATAAGTAATTCGCCTCCTTCGCATCCAGCTCATGAATGTTTGGAACCCATATTATGCAAGGAGACATTGCTTTTGCGAATTCGAATTGAAGGATGGGAAAAAGTTTTTCTAGTCCCGGTATCATATACACATTCCTGCCATTTCGAATCTCCCACTCCGTATCAAAGAGGATATCATGAACAGCAATATCCTCATCAATATCCTCACGAACATCAATAGCGTCATCAAAATACTCATCACTCTCATCCTCAAAATACTCATCAATAGGCAAATCCGACTGGTCAATCGTTAACTTGTTCAGAAATACCCTAAATAAAGGAAGATAGGAGTTTTCCGCTAGGTATTTGACCAAATAGGATCGTCCAGTTCCTAGAGAACCTATCAATAAAATACCACTGGAGGGGGATAGCGCTAAGCGGAGCGAAAAGGGTTTTCGGAAATGAAAACTATTCGCCTCACACGAGGTTTGTGAATAAGTGATTGTCTGATAATGAGCAAGAAATATACGTCTTTCCGCTAAACAAAGTGCATTGAACTCATAATTCATTAGAAACTTTTTATGAATGTCAACTAAGTATCGTAAGTAAATTGCTCCCGGCTCTTCAATCATTTGATAACCAGAGTCATTCTTTGATAAATGATCACTATGAGTCAGACTCAATAGAATTTGATCAATGCTTTTTTCTCTCCTTAAGGTGGCGAACTGAACCAATATATCTCTTTCTTTATTCTCAACCAACTCACTGGTCCCGATAAAGGATTCTATTGGATCATCAATCCAATCACTGTTCACGTTTTTTTTTTTTATTAGAAATGAATAAAGAGCCCTACTCGTAGGGCTGAGATGTCTTGTATCTCTCGAAAAAGTGATTCGATTCATCGGATTTGGTATGATACTTATGAGATCGATGAGATTTATATTCCAAAATTTCTTATTAAAGCGTATTGATTTGACCCCATAAGCGGGACCAAGACCCCACAGCATGTTGAGTATTTCTTTTAGAAAATATACTAATTGTTCCAGAGCAACTAGAAAGAGATTCTTTAAAGAATTCCGTTCAGATGGAGGATACCTATCCCCAAGTTTTTGTAACTCAATGGTGTATGATGGAATCATCAAGGATTTGAGCTTTTCGAACTCTGGCTGGAACTTACTCCAGGCTCGGGAAGTAAGGAGAAAATTTATACAAACGAGATATCCAGCAACAAGAAGAAGGAGTTCGATTGAACAGATGAACTCCCCAACATTTAGCGATGTCCATATCAATGGTGGCTCATTATTTCGATGAATCGTTTCTGCGGACAGAAGAAAAGGAAAATTAGGTAAACAATTACTCCAAATCTCACTTATCAGATCCCAACCCAATTTTTCCTTAAGAATTCGCCCCGATCGATGCATAATATCACGAAAAACGGATCCAAATTTGTGAATGCTACTTAGCATCGGTAATAGGTCTGAAACGGTATCTAAAAATATCCATTTTAGATATTTGTACCCTGTCGAAGTAAGGAACCATGGCATATATTTTTTGAATAGATTCCATTTTGAGAGAAAAGCACTATCTCGTCGAAAGATTCTATCCATCTCCGCTTTTTCAACGCATTTCTTTAGACCAAGATTCTGTTTTTTCCTCTTTTCAGATGGAAAATCTTTCTCAGTGTGAGTCAAACCCATATTTAAGAGATACTGATACAAGTTCTCCCCTTCTGAATCAGATAGATTCATATCCGAAAGAGGTTGACAATAAGTTCTTTCAAAATTTTCTATTTGTCCCTCTGTTCCAGGTGTTCCAGAAATGTCTGCGATCGAATAACTACGAACGAACGGGTCGTATCGAATTGGAAAATGGAAAGATTTGTACAAGATTGGTGAAATAGCATCTCTCTCCAAAAAGGCATATTTTTTTTTACCGCCGCCCAAAGAAAAGATTTTGTTGCGAATGAACAAGGTATTCAGGAATTGTCCATATGTAAAATCATAATTCTTGATACGGGCCTTTTTCACATAAAAAGGGAATCTTTTCTTACAATAGAAAGGGAACTGATGTAGATTATTCAAGAATCGAAGTCGATTTGCTTTATAAAAAGCAGATATCAAGGAACTTCTATCAAATGGTTTCACGGGATTCAGCCAATTGTCTTGATCGTGGCATATCCTTGATAAATAGGAAGAATCCGTGTTATCAAAAGATTTCCTGTTGAAGAAAAATGGTGATATGGCTCCTCGATTGATCTCCGATTTTTCGGAAGTATCCTGATAGGGGGTTTTCAGGTCGTTAAAAAGAACGGTTGGAGCACCTGTTGGACCTTTCACGATAAGGATCTCGGACCTACTAATGGGTATATTCCCGAAACTCACAAAGAAAAAAGGAAGTGAGTTAGACAAAAAAAGAACTAACTTGGACCAAGGAATCGAATTAAGTAACTTGATAAGTAACTTGATAAATAACTTGAACAAAAGTTTAAGCAACTTGAACAAAAGTTTAAGCAACTTGGCCAGAGAGAAAAAAATTAACGTAGCTAACTCTTCCGAATCAAGTAACTTGAAATCAAGTGACGTAGCAAAATCTTCTGTTGTGTCGATCAACTCATACCAATCAAGCGAATTACGGAACTCGTGAACCCATGACAAAAAATTACTTAACAAATTACTTAACAACTTACTTAACAACTTACTTAACTTGCTTAACTTGCTTAACTTGTTAAGTAAGTTGTTAAGGAACTTGTTAAGGAACTTGGACAAAAGGAAAGGAAGTGACTTAAAAAGGAAAGGAAGCGACTTAAAAAAAGCTATTTGACGTCTGTTCTCCTCTTCCCAATGTTCCTGGAAATTCTTGAAGCCATCAGACCATTTGGCCCTAGATGCATTAGGATTCCAATTCATGGATCTATCGGTTCGAGAAAGAAAAAGAATAGGATCGAACCCTTTCTTCTTCTGGTTTTTTTTTAAATTTGATAAATGTTGGTTGATCGTATAACTCATTAGAGTTCTATGATTCAGAGTATCATTTCCTATTTGATCTCTTTCAATTCCATATTCAAAGTTGCGATCGGATCTATTCATTAACAAGAATTGATTCAATCCATTTTTTATGTACCCATAGGTGTTATATTGGATTTGAATCAGATTTCGGATCAATCCGTATTGATTGACTGCCTCGACCCATTTTTTGGGGATCCTTCGATAAAAAGATTCATTCTCTTCATAAAAAATAGGAGGTAGAACCAATAAAAATTTCTTTTTCGACTCATCCCTGAAGTTGAATACCTCATTCAAGAATTGTTTTTGATCCAATCCGTAGGAATCAATAAAAAAAGAAAATCCCTTATGATACACCCGATCCGCCTCGGTTATTGATAGAATGAAAAGATCTGCCATTTCTTGAAATCTGGAGTCCCATCCCGGATCTGAGGAAATAGAATGAATTGAGACAGTATTTTGTAAATGCGGAATCGTCTTGAATAGATTAACTATTTCTTTCTTTTCCGCTCGCCTCAAAGCGACAAAAGAAACATCTTGTTCTTTCTTTTTCTTCAACAATTTCGGATCTCTAGCGGACCTCTCCGTAGGATTCCAACGCAGATGAAGTTCTGACCATAAGCCAAAAGATCCCTTCAATTGGCTAGACTCCTTGCAGATCGGATCATCCATCTCTTTCCGACCCAAGAAAGAGCTGTCAGAGATCTTTTTTCCTTTTGGAAGATCCAGGAGTGAAACAATCAATCTATTGATATTGGAACACCGAAAAGATTCTTCCAATGTATCATTTCTGGGTCCAATGGAATTCATAGGTATAGGAAGAAGCCCTCTCAAATAGAGATTCTTACGTTCGACCAGCTTTGCATTCGTAATACGATATATAAGGAAGACTACTACAAATAGTGGTAAACCCTTTACTACACCCATGATACGAGAACCCCGCGAATTGCGGGAAAGTAAGATAATCCAAATTCGGAAGTCCAAGAGTTTTAGAAAACGCTCTTGGTCGAAAACAATCCGAATGAAAGATATCAGTAACTTGAATTTAGGGGCTAAATCCGGAGAAATCCCCTGCTCCGTTAATAGCCCTCTGAGCTCTACTAAAAACCAAAAATGTAAATCATTTCGAGACCGACGACGAGTCGGCTTGTTCATAATCATAATGTGGAATCCTCCATCCCATATTTAATTCAAAATAAACGAACACGTGTTTTACGTGTTCTTATATGCAACATGCAATATTGTAGACCAAAAAATTTTTTAATAAAATAAAAGAAATATTAAATTCTGCTTTTTATTTTTCAAATTCGTGTCTTAAGACTCCGTCGTAATTTTTTACTGACGAAGGGACCCCCGATCAAACTTCCAATTTCTTTCTATTCTATATAGAATACCCCTTTTTTTGTAATTTTCCTTGGGGTTTTTTACTGAATGCGGGGCCGGGCGAATGACGGGAATTGAACCCGCACATGGTGGATTCACAATCCACTGCCTTGAGCCAC